TTTTTGAATTCCAATGTGGCAGATACCATATATCTGCATGGCCTAATCACTAGTTCAAGTCACACACTCCCATAATCCATTTTCTCTTCGGAGAATTAACTTCAACTATTCGTGTCAAATAAATAACACAATATTGTGATTTTGGAGTTGAAGGAAAATATCCAAACCATGTCTTATTCTTTTCAATAATCCATACTTGTAGCAATGAAATACTCCAAAATTGAGAACTGAGTGATTACAAATATCTATGATCTTTTCTATAAAGTCTATAAAGGACCAGAAATCCCTTGCTTACGTATCATTGGGAAGTGCATTAACATAAATACGGCAGTAAGAAGGGGTAATACAAAAGTATGTAAACTATAAAAACGAGTCAAAGTGGATTGTCCCACACTAGCACTTCCGCGTAATAATTCTACCAAAGGTGATCCTATTACAGGAATAGCGTCAGGTACGCCTGTTACAATTTTGACTGCCCAATAACCAACTTGGTCCCAAGGTAAGGAATAACCAGTTACACCAAAAGATGCGGTCAATACACCCAGAACCACACCTGTAACCCAAGTCAATTCGCGAGGTTTTTTAAATCCACCGGTGAGATACACCCGAAATACGTGCAGGATCATCATTAGGACCATCATACTTGCCGACCAGCGATGAACTGATCGGATTAACCAACCAAAGTTAGCTTCAGTCATTATATACTGAACAGAAGCAAAAGCCTCAGTAACGGTCGGGCGATAGTAAAACGTCATAGCAAATCCCGTAGCTACTTGGACTAAAAAACAAGTAAGGGTAATTCCTCCTAGACAATAAAAAATGTTAACATGAGGAGGAACGTATTTACTAGTTATATCATCTGCAATCGCCTGAATCTCGAGACGTTCTTCGAACCAATCATAGACTTTATTGAGATAGGTAACCCAAGAGGACTCCCCCTCTGAGAACCGTATATGAGAATTTCATCTCATACAGCTCAAACATAAACACCTCAATACTGGTTGAAACGGATATAGAATAAATAGAAGGTTTGAAACTTCTTACTAGTTCTATTAAATCTTATCTCTTCTCTGAAGATATGAAAAAAAACCGAAAGCTTTGTGGTGATAATGCCAAAATATCAAGTCGGCTCATTCGTCTTTATATTGCTTTATATAGATCGTTACAGGCCTCTTGAATCTTCTATTTCCCTATTTTGTTTTCTTTCGTTGATTTATTATTTTTTTTTGTTTTTAATTTAATTAATATGTCTTTTATTTATTTATTTTTTATAGGAATTCTCTTGTTAAGACCCTATGAATCGATTGAAACCTCAGATTCATACTATAACCACGATGATTCAATAAAACCTTAAAGCTAAGTCCAATGATTCTCTGAGTAAAAACCATTGTATCATCACTTATTCAATGAATATTAATTAAATTAATAGTTCGGCTTAAACTAAGCAAAGCATAACGAGGCGTTTGAAAGAAGAAAAATATTTCAATTTATACTTATTATACTTAATTCTTTGCGTTTTTTTTAGTCCGGCCGCGGGGTCTGAATATTAAGTATGAATCATAGTTTTAATATTTCGTGCTCGATTTCATATATTCCGTGTTTCAGATAATAGACTAAATATCCGACGCGATAAAACACATCTCTATGAAGATGGCAGACCCATTCTCTGTACTATCAATAGGATCAATTATAACAAGTCACACACTCATATTCCGAACTACAGAAACAAAGAAATTCCGCGGTCGAACTACCAAAATCAAAATAAATATATAAATATGGGCTAGAAATCCGAGCCCCCTAAAGGATTCACTTTGTATTGAAAAGCTAAGACTTCACAGTTCTTGTGATCTTCTAATTCATTGAAATTCCGTCCAGTAAAACGGAAGAATTATAAATCTCCAAAATAATAGATAGGAATATCGCAAATAGAGCCATTGCGACACCCATCAAAGGAGTGGTTCCCCATCCAGGAGCTACTTTACCATATTCCGAATTCAATGGTTTCAATAAACCCCCTACATTTGTTGATCTTGGACCAGATCTGGAATTACTCTCAACGGTTTGTGTAGCCATAAATCCTATTGTTTTAATTAAGATCTGTTGACTTTGTATACTATTCCGTTGTAAATAAACGATCTTATCATAGATCCATTGTGGTCTTGAAATTATATAATAATGGAAACAGCAACCCTAGTCGCCATCTCTATATCTGGTTTACTTGTAAGTTTTACTGGGTATGCCTTATATACCGCTTTTGGGCAACCCTCTCAACAACTAAGAGATCCATTCGAGGAACACGGGGACTAGTTCTAGTTAAAGTACTAAGCCTCCCGATATTGGGAGGCTTAGTACTTCAATTGAGAAAATGCAAAATCATTTATTTTATTTCACCTTTTTCGTTGGAACTTTAGGGGGTTCTCGAAAAAAGATAGCGAAAAAAATGATCCCTAGAGTCGAGACTAAAAGGAATGTATAAACCAATGCTTCCATAGATTCGATCGTGGTTTACAATTATAGCTTCCATACCTGTTTATTTTGGATCATCTCCTACCTAAAGAAAGAGCAAAAGTCAAAGAAAAAAAGTCGATTCGAAAGATGCGATAACAATGTTATATTATATCAGACTACTTGTCTTTTTGTAGTTGGATCTCCAAGTTTTTGGAATGCGCCAAATTCTACTTGAGCATCCAAATCTGGGTCAATACCAGCAAAAACATCTCTGAATAAGGTTCGAGCACCATGCCAAATGTGTCCGAAGAAAAAGAGCAAAGCAAACGAAGCATGTCCAAAAGTAAACCAACCCCTCGGACTGCTACGAAACACACCATCAGATTTCAAAGTAGCACGATCTAATTCAAAAATTTCACCCAATTGAGCGCGTCTAGCATATTTTTTAACAGTAGCAGGATCACTATAACTAACTCCGTTAAGTTCGCCGCCGTAGAACTCAACAGTTACACCTACTTGTTCAACACTATACTTTGATTCTGCCCTTCTAAAAGGAACATCAGCTCTAACAATTCCGTCTCCATCTACCAAAACAACTGGAAATGTTTCGAAAAAGGTAGGCATACGACGTACAAAAAGTTCACGCCCTTCTTTATCTCTAAAGATGGGGTGTCCTAACCATCCAACAGCTATTCCATCCCCGTTGTCCATTGAGCCCGCTCTGAATAACCCCCCCTTTGCCGGATTATTCCCAATATAATCATAAAAAGCAAGTTTTTCCGGAATTTTAGACCAAGCTTCTGAGAAACTTTGATTTTCAGCGAGTCCAGCACTAACTCTTCTATATATTTCTTGCTGGAAGTATCCCTGATCCCATTGATAACGAGTGGGACCAAATAATTCGATGGGGGTAGTTGCTGAACCATACCACATAGTTCCAGCAACTACAAAAGCAGCAAAAAAGACAGCAGCGATACTACTGGAAAGGACGGTTTCAATATTGCCCATACGTAATCCTTTGTATAGACGTTGAGGCGGACGAACACTAAGATGAAATAGGCCCGCTAATATGCCCAATGTACCCGCTGCAATATGATGAGAGGCTATTCCGCCCGAAACAAACGGATCAAAACCTTCCACACCCCACGCTGGATTTACAGATTGTACTTTTCCAGTTAGTCCATAAGGATCGGACACCCATATTCCAGGGCCATACAAACCTGTTACATGAAATACGCCAAAACCAAAACAAGCCACCCCTGAAAGAAATAAATGAATTCCAAAAATCTTGGGCAAATCCAAAGACGGTTTTCCTGTACGTTCATCAGTAAATATTGCTAGATCCCAATACACCCAATGCCAAATAGCTGCTAAGAAGCACAAGCCAGAAAACACAATATGCGCTCCGGCCACACCTTCGTAACTCCAAATGCCTGAATTCGTTACAGCCCCCCCTGTGATACTCCAACCACCCCATGAATTAGTTATTCCTAAACGAGTCATGAAGGGTATAACGAACATACCTTGTCTCCACATTGGATCAAGAACGGGATCAGAAGGATCAAAAACGGCTAATTCATATAGAGCCATTGAACCGGCCCAACCAGCAACCAGAGCTGTATGCATTATATGGACAGCAATCAACCGACCGGGATCATTCAATACAACGGTATGAACACGATACCAAGGCAAACCCATGGAAATACCCCTTTTTATCAAAGAAAGATAAAGACTATGTAACTTTATTGCATTTTTAAAACGATACTATGGACCTCCCCCCTTCAGTGGATTCTCTCCGAGCAGGAGATAATATTTGTTCTCTTCTGCTGGCAATAATCAAACAATTCTGTTCGTAGGAACAAAGAGAAGCAGATCTATTCTATACCCGATAAGCCCCAATACGCAATGGTGGGTTGAGCCCATTTTCTATGAGTGAATCCATCCATACTTAGTCATCATTCGAAAGACCTATTTGGAATAATTTTAGTTACTTTATTAATTCTGTCTTCCTTTCTGACCATGGCTAAAATGAATAACGGCCAATTTTTATGAAGACAATTAAACCCATTATTACGTTTCCACATCAAAGTGAAATATAGTACTTCATTTTTTTTTAATGCCTATTGGTGTTCCAAAAGTACCTTTTCGAAGTCCTGGAGAGGAAGATGCATCTTGGGTTGACGTATAGTGCGGCTTGTCAGATATATTGGGTCATATGGGATTTCCCCGTTCTCTCCCTCGATTGAGATATCCCTTGTTTCACCCAATCAATTTATTTTAAAATTGGCGCGTGAGGTGCAGTGCAATTAGATCCGTTTTGGGGGGATCCAGATTAATATTACCATCTCAATAAAACTTATTTATGGTTGGCTTGGTTGGACCAAGAAAATGAAGTATCCAGGCTCCGTTTAGAAAAAACCCAATTAGTAATAGATCGGCGTACTACTTGTATCATAAACGATTTTATTATTAAATTAGAAAGAGGAGTGATCTCAAAGTGTTAATTAATCGAATAGAATAATATGCTGAATACCTCAAATATTTGACGGAAGAAAGGCATCAAATGAATTAAAAAAAGAAGTGGTATTGGGAGCATTTATCCTATATGTGCAAATCGAAATCGCGGAAATCTTTACCTGGAGTAGAGCATAAACCTAAAAAAATGGAAGGGACCCCTTCAGGAACAAGAAAATTACATCGTAATTTGGATTGGATCTCGATGAAACAATATATCAATGAGAAGTGTGTTTGATAAGTGTAATGAATTTCGTATTATAGGTTATAGGAAAACGAGCAAAAACTTATTTTATGGAAAAAAAAAGGGTTCCTTTGTTAAAAGTTAGATAGAACCTACTCTAAGCCAAAATAAAAAATAAAGGGGCTGGAATCTTATACATTGATCTTTTTTCCGCTATTTTTTGAACCGTATGCCTCAAAAGGTGCATGTACGGTTCCTAAGGGATAGTTTTTTATCCTAATCAACCGACTTTATCGAGAAAGATTGCTTTTTTTAGGCCAAGAGGTTGATAGTGAGATCTCAAATCAACTTATTGGTCTTATGGTATATCTCAGTATAGAGGATGATACCAAAGATCTCTATTTGTTTATAAATTCTCCCGGAGGATGGGTAATACCCGGAGTAGCTATTTACGATACTATGCAATTTGTAAGACCAGATGTACATACAATATGCATGGGATTGGCCGCTTCAATGGGATCCTTTATCCTGGTCGGAGGAGAAATTACCAAACGTCTAGCATTCCCTCACGCTTGGCGCCATTGAGTTTTTTATTTGAAAGAAAAAAATACTATGCCTTAGCAGGAATATTAAGTAATAATAGCATGGCACTTCAAATTTGATATGAAAAAACTCTCTTTTTTTTTTACATTAAATTATGTATCGAAAGAGTAGTATGAGATAATAAGATATTCCGATTTTATCTTCGGGTAGTCCATTTAAGCGTCACAAACTTTTTTTTGTTTTCACACCGGAAGGGTTTTAACAATATTTATTTTTTATAGAACAGATTCATTTTTTGCCTTAGCTCAAAAAAACTTTGGGATTGCTGAATCACAGACGAAATAAATATATAAAGCAACGGAACCATCATAGTATTTTTTAACTCCCCCGAAAGGAAGGGTGGTAATTGGATCATTTACCGATCTGCGTCTGATAGATCCTAGATTTTCTCTTTATTGGCTGTAAGGTGAAAGTAAATTCCATTAGAGAGCCGTATGCACTGCACAAAAAATGCCCGTACGGTTCTTCAATTCTTTTTTTTTTTTTTGCACCTCATCATCCTGCAAGATAGAGAAACCATTTATTTATCATCAGGGTAATGATTCACCAACCCGCAGCCTCTTTTTCTGAGGCACAAACGGGAGAATTTATCTTGGAAGCGGAAGAACTACTGAAACTGCGCGAAACCATCACAAGGGTTTATGTACAAAGAACGGGCAAACCCTTATGGGTTGTATCCGAAGATCTGGAAAGAGATGTTTTTATGTCAGCAACAGAAGCCCAAGCTCATGGAATTGTTGATCTTGTAGCGGTTGAATGAAGGATTTCGCTGAAATCCCTACTATTGTTGTGTTGCGATTTTCTTTATATTCTTATCCGGGTTTAATATTTTAATATTCTATTAAATAGATTAAAAAAAAAGCGATTCATAATCATCCGGTTAGGATCGATCTCAACCAGCCTATTATGTATACGATACAGCATGCCAACCATTAAGCAACTTATTAGAAACACACGACAGCCAATAAGAAATGTCACGAAATCCCCCGCTCTTCGGGGATGTCCTCAGCGCCGAGGAACATGTACTAGGGTGTATGTGCGACACGTTTAGATCATGAGCTAGGACTGGGACACAAAAAAAGACAAACTGTATGTTTCCAGTATCAGTGATCAATCAAGACCAGTGAATAGGATAGAAATAGAATATGAATAGGATAGGGTACAATGGAAGAATTCCACCCACTATCTACAAATCAAAAAGATCCATTATCTCCCTGTGTATTCAATTTATGGTTTCCATTGGTGCAAATCCAATCACCTGAATTTAAGATGAGAAGCAATTCCCCTTTGGTAAGAAATGGTTATCCATTAAGCGGGGGAAATATATAAGCAGAAAAATAATGTTCCCACTCTTGCAAAAACGGACTAACAGGGTCAGCTACCTAGCTAACTTTCATAATTAAATACCGTTACTGTATGGGTTAGATCTCATTGTGAAAGACCTATTACTAAATAATATAATTCATGGGTAGAGCCAAAGGATGTGAACTGTACAAGTTACCAAGAATATTGATTAAATGCAGGAAGGGGTTCCGGTGTATAGAAAGGACCTCACCGTTTAAGAAGTAACCATAGAAACGATGGAACCACTATTTCTTTATCCATTTAAATTTTATTTTTATGTTTACAATGAAAAATATATATAGTGGTCGGGGAGGTTATAGTAGCCAAAGCCATTGGAATTTTTATTTTATACATTGGAAGAATCTGTTTTGTTATTAATCGACCAGTAAAGGGGAAAATAATAACTAAAAGAACGGAAATCAATTAGTTATTCATCAAAGTTTCATTTATTCAATGACCAGAATTAGACGAGGATATGTAGCTCGTAAACGTCGAACAAAAATCCGTTTATTTGCATCAAGCTTTGGGGGGGCTCATTCAAGACTTACTCGAACTATTACTCAACAGAAAATAAGAGCTTTGGTTTCTGCTCATCGGGATAGAGATAGGCAAAAGAGGAATTTTCGTCGTTTGTGGATCACTCGGATAAATGCAGTAATTCGCGAAAATAAAGTATCCTATAGTTATAGTCGATTTATAAATGATCTGTACAAGAGTAAATTGCTTCTTAATCGTAAAATACTTGCACAAATAGCTATATTAAATAGGAATTGTCTTTATATGATTTCTAATGAGATCATAGAGGAAAAGGATTGTAAGGAATTTACCGAAAAACTTAAATGACATTCCCCGGAGAATGAACTCCGGGAAGATAGAGTATAAATTAGTATAAGAAAAAATTGATAAGATGATAAAGTCGTCAAAATGAGTTAACGCGCTCAAACAAAAAAACTTTGATTCTTCCCCGATTCTTTGATTCTTTTTTTTTTATTACAACACGAAAATTTAATTTAGATTTTATTATTTTTAGAACAAAATATCCATCTGGGTTTGAGTTCATAGCATATTGGAATTTTGATTTGATTGAAGAGTAAGCCTATTTATTTCTGGTTCTAAAACCAGCAGTTCTAGCGGTCGACTCGGTTCTTTCAAACTGTTTCTCGTTATTAAGAAAAGGTAACAAAGATAAAATGCGCGCTTGTTTTATAGCAATAGTAATTAATCGTTGTTGTTTCAAGGTCAATCTATTCACGCGTCTAGATAAAATTTTTCCTTGTTCACTAATAAACCGACTAATTAAACTCATATTTCTATAATCAATTCGATCCCCCGATTGGATCGGGGGCAAACGCCTACGAGAAGATCGTTTGGATTTAAGAAAGGGTCGCTTGGATTTATCCATGGTTTGTTTGTTCCTTATCCCTGAAAATCCTATTTCTGAGTTCTAATTCTTTTTTTTTTTAGATCCGACTGAAATAGAAGAAATACGGAAATAGAAATTAGGATTTACTTTAGTTATATTAAAATATATATTATATATATAATATGTCATTTTTGATGTTCCTTGGAAGAGTGACAAACAGACCTGCATTCGATCTATTTCTTTATCTCCCCATGAACCGTATGTTTGTAACAATAGGGACAGAATTTTTTCAATTCCAATCGACTCGGCGTATTGTGTCGATTCTTTTGGGAAATATATCTGGAAATGCCCGTTGATTCTTTATTAACCCCGTTTCGGACACAACTGGTACATTCCAAAATAACCGTTACTCGGACATCTTTACTCTTGGCCATGAACCCCCTTTGGTTTTTGATTCGCTCAACTCTTCCATTTTTTCAATCTGAAGCGAATAAGAAAGGAACAAAGAAAAAATAGAAGTTGCTAACTCTAAATCGAATTATGAAAGATTTCGTTGCAATCACTAGAGTAATAGTCAAAAAATAATAAATAATAAGGAATACAATTATTTCAAACTATATTTCTAATTGCAGTACAGTATCTTATTTAACTATTTTTTATGATACTGTTGACCTAGGAGCACATTTCCATCCCCGTTCTCACTCTATTAGAATATAAATTTAAGCCGGGATTTTCGCTGAGATTTAGTCTTTTTTTTTTTTTAATAGCAATTAATTAGTTAAAGCTATTTGATTTGATTGTATCTCTAATCCCCTTCCCGTATCAATAACTAAAATTAAAAAAAGGGGAATGTCAACGCATCGGGGAATAAACGATTGATCTCTATTAATAAACCTGCTAAAGATCCGAACCATAGAGTACTTAGTACTGGTGCCACGGAAAGATATGTTTTTAGATCTCGCATTGTAAATCCTCCTTCTTTTTGTTTTTAACGTCTCATATGGGTATAGATAAGTCTTTTATTATTTTATTATATGTTATACAATATGTTATATGACATGAGCCCCCCCAAAAAAAGAAGAAATGACAATAAAAATTATGTATATCAATGGAAGAAATAACACTATGGAAAAGAAGACAGGGATTCTCTACAATGAAACTGTAGACCAATTGAAAGGGATGTAGCGCAGCTTGGTAGCGCGTTTGTTTTGGGTACAAAATGTCACGGGTTCAAATCCTGTCATCCCTACCTATACTTTTACTTTAGTTCTCCTATGAGCAATAAGGAGGAATAAATTGAGATCAATTAAATTGGACATACATAATCTTTCTTTCATTTTTAGTTTAGAAACGCTATATTATATATATACATGCAAGGTGTATTGGGGTTCAAAAAAATTCTGATAAGAAAGCGCTCTTAGTTCAGTTCGGTAGAACGCGGGTCTCCAAAACCCGATGTCGTAGGTTCAAATCCTACAGAGCGTGCGTGATTCCGTTCTTGTTAGGTCAAATTCCACTGAAATAAGGTCGCTAACTTCAACAGC